GTCTGAAACGTATTTTAATGCCCGAAAGTTGGATAGGATGGCCTTTGCGTAAAGATTATATCGCCCCCAATTTTTATGAAATACAGGATGCTCACTAAAAGATAAAAATAATAAAGTAATCCGCACTTCGACAACCCCAGATATTCAACAAATATCTGTATGTACATTTTCTTTTTGTTATAGATTCGACAGAATAATAGAGGTTTCATTCATATCTTATTATGGATGGGATAAATAACAAAATGGATAAATAAAAAGACAATAATATAGGGATTCATGGAGATTCTAAAATTGGATGGAACGATACTTAATTTAGGGTGAGCCAATAGGATGAACTGAAAAAGTTCTGTATCATTAACTATGTAAGATGTACAGCAACATCAATTAGATATCCGGCTACGAAAAAGTAGGATCAAAGAAAATCAAAAGAAATGGGCCGAATTTTTTTATAATGTATCTCAGATAAATTTTGACTATTCTCACCTCTGAACTTCCCTAGATTACACTTTTTGGCCTTTCAACCAAGTAATTTTACCGTTTGAATATTGTTAAAATATTAACATTCTTTTTGGAGCGCAGAAAAAATCGAAACGAAATGGAATCATTCATTTTCAGACTAACTTTATATACCTAGAATATACATCTTATTCATTCTTTAGCTAGAAAGAGTATATCTCCGTACGCCTAGATAAATTATGTATGATGATCAAGACCACTAAAAAATATGTATCTATTCCCAATCCCAAATTTTAATAAATTTGGGATTGGGAATAGATACTCATAGAAATGAATCGCCGGGAACCAGATTTGAACTGGTGACACGAGGATTTTCAGTCCTCTGCTCTACCTGCTGAGCTATCCCGACCATTCTTGACACACCACCCTAATTTTAGGAAATTAGTTGAGTCTATATCAACTAAATAAAAAAAAAAATACTTTTTGAATTTTAATTAAAAAAATTGAATTAAAAAAAAGGGATATAGGATAAAAAATTAGCGAATTAAACGGGCTTTTGGGGATAGAGGGACTTGAACCCTCACGATTTCTAAAGTCGACGGATTTTCCTCTTACTAAAAATTTCATTGATGTCGGTATTGACATGTAGAATGGGACTCTATCTTTATTCTCGTCTGATTAATCAGTTATTCAAAAGATCCATCAGACTATGGTGGAGTGACTGATTTGATCAATCAATATTATTCTATTATTCTATTGAAAGAGTCAATGTTGTCAACTCCATTTGTTAGAACAGCTTCCATTGAGTCTCTGCACCTATCCTTTTTTGATTTTCACTTTCTGAACTTTTATTTATTTGTTTTCGGAAAGAAGGATTTGGCTCAGGATTGCCCATTTTTAATTCCAGGGTTTCTCTGAATTTGAAAGTTTTCACTTGGTAAGTTTCCATACCAAGGCTCAATCCAATTAAGTCCGTAGCGTCTACCAATTTCGCCATATCCCCCGTTTTTTTTCTTTGAGATTGATATCATATCTCATTAGGATGTTTTTTCATTTGTATTATGAGAATTATATGATGGAACTGTTGAATTTATTAGAAACCTACTCCCATTTTTGGAAAAATTTCCTTGTATATTGTTTGATTGATTTTCTTTCATCTATATCAGATACCCATATTTAGTCGAATCAGAAATGATTCTATTATCTGTGTATTCGCAATTCAATATACAGAGATATATACTACATTTATCTCTATTTTATATGTCCCTCCTTCTTTGATTTTTTGAGAGTATTTAGAATACTCTAACGTTCGATTCTTTTTTTCCTTATAATAACAATTTGACATTCATTTAGAAATTCAATAGAAATATCAAATTTCTATTTACTTATCCAATTTCTATCGATACATTCTTTTTTTATATACATTATACATAGTTCATCTTAATGCATATGAATTTTGTAATATAGATTACTGTATACTCTTTACTATTTTCTATATATAAAGAATATATACAGAAACAAATAATCTTCCTATCTAATAATCAGGATATCGGGATAAATACATATCTATATTTAGATATTCATATAGATTAGATGAAAATATGAATTCTATATTATTCTTGAAATATTAAAATAATCGAAAGAAAGAAGCAAAAATATTCAAAAAATGAATAAAAAGGAATTCAAAACAAAAAAGAGAATTTGACTATACAAATTAAAATGACGATATTGTTTTATTGATAAAAAAGATTTGATAAATTATTTGATAAATCGATCAAAATAATATTGTATACTAATAGAAATAGTATTCTATCCAATATTAATCAAATAGAAATTGATTCATTTTTAATAATACTAAAAATAGTTATAGTATATTTAAATAGTTATAGTATATTTAAACTGGTAATATTACAAGTACGGAGTATTTAGTATTCCATATACTATTAATCTAATTGTAATATATCAAATATATCTACTATTTATAGATAGTAGATACTAAATCTGAGTAGTATAGGTAGCAATATTAGGGCTATACGGACTCGAA